GTAAATAAAACGATTAATTCCTTCTGTCGTGTATCCCCGATTAATGCAGCCTCATATGCTTCAATTTTAGGTTTGTTTATAGTATTAAGCGAAAGGTTATACCTATACCTATGGGGTTAGGCCAACCCTACTCCACTAGTACCAATAGGCGGCATGGGGGAAGAAGCACTACGCTTAGGAATCAACAACACGAAAACTTTGTAAAAAAAAAATATCCTTCCTTATCGGGATCGGGACTAACAAGAATGGTTGGGACAACAAACATCCATCTCGTTCGTATTTTGGATACCCGTATAACCATCGAAGACTGTTGAAGTGACTAATTCCGGGAAATTAAGCGGCGTTGAGGACAAAGAAATTGTTGGAGTTACCATTTTTTTTATCCAGTACCAACATACTTGATGTTAAGAAAAGATCTTTTACAGGAAGGTTGGCTAGAGATTTCTTGTAAAAACACTAGCCCTGCTCAGTTGATAATGAGAATACTGCAATCTTTTTTGATTCTATGGATTTTTATCATTATACACATAAAGGAGGAGCCGTATGAGATGAAAATCTCACGTACGGTTCTGGAACGGAGATTCTTTGAACCGAATGACGACCGTAACGGATGTCGGCTCAATCTGAAGGAAATTATGCGGAAGCTTTACAGAATTATTATGAGGCTATGCGACTGGAAATTGATCCCTATGATCGAAGTTATATACTTTATAACATAGGCCTTATCCACACAAGTAACGGAGAACATACGAAAGCTTTGGAATATTATTTTAGGGCACTCGAACGAAACCCGTTCTTACCCCAAGCTTTTAATAATATGGCCGTGATCTGTCATTACGTGCGACTATCTCCACTATAGAAAGAAAAAAGAAAAGAACGAGCAAATCCACTAATAAATACTAGAAAAAAATAGGCTTTCTACATATATATCGTCCAAAACAACGATTTTTATCAGCTGTAGCAAAGAAAGAAACTTCATAGAAGTCAAAATATGAAGAAATAGATATGCCTAGATACTTTTTTCTATGGATAAAAGATCTAATTGATAGAGGAAGCACCGTAAAGATCAATTAGCAAGGTTTTGGGCCGATACAATAAGAACTGCTTACTTATATCATGATAGAAAAGTTAGGAATCCACTTATGTAAGAAAGTCGATCCCCTAAGGTTTTGAGCAGCGGTGTAGTATCAGATCCCAAAGATAGTAAGTCTTTTCTTTCTTATGAAGAAAAGTCTTTCTCAAAAATTCTATAGAAATTGATATATCATATATGAAAGTATATGATATATGAAATCGAGATAGTTACCTTTCAGAAAATTATAATGAGAGTGTAAAGGCCGATGCTTTATTCTTCTGAAGGTAGGAGAAAAGATAAAACTATAAAAAAGGATTAAATTCTTTATTAATCCAAATTCAAGTTTGAAACTCATGTAATTAACCTCTTTTCTTTTGGTTAACTCCAGAAAAAAAAATGGAACACCAAAAGAATTGACTGCTGAGCCGTATGAGGCAGGAAACTCTCAAGTACGGTTCTAAGGGAAGGAATTTACTCACCTATTCCGACCGCGGAGAACAGGCCATTCGACAGGGAGATTCGGAAATTGCGGAGGCTTGGTTTGATCAAGCCGCTGAATATTGGAAACAAGCTATAGCCCTTACCCCTGGTAATTATATTGAAGCACAGAATTGGTTGAAGATCACAGGGCGTTTTGAATAAGAACACTCTGTTTATTATTTTATTTTTCTTTTTGATTTTAAAATTCTATTTTATTATTTTATTATCTATTTATTATTATATATATATTTATTATTATTTCTATTTTATATTTATTCTATTTTATTTCTTTTTATCTATTATATATTTCATTTGTTATAATTAATTGTTTGTTGTCCCCATCAGTCAAATAAAACAGATCATTTCTATAGGAACAACCAATCAAAGAATTTCATTATATCCCTTCTAAGATCGTTCTATTTCGTCTGGTATTTCATAGAGATAAACGATACGCGGATACAGTAAAGAATTCTCTTTTTTCTGCTATTCAAACTAATAAAAGAGACCTTCGAAAAACTAAATAGAAATGCCGCCCCTAGTAATGCTAATGATTGCTCACGTGATTTGAAATAGAGTACATAAAAATATCTTCTATGTAAGACAGAAAGTGAAATTAGTTCCATCTAGGAACTTCTAATTGAAATCTGAATACACTAGGTTGCACAAAAAAATTATTTAACTTCAATTCAAAGTCCAGAAAAGGTTTTAGAAGATAAAAAAAGGTCCGTTGAGCGCCTCACTGCTATGTCATAATAGATCCGAACACTTGCCCCGGATTGACTTCCAGATCATAATTGTTCTAGTGAATAACTAAAGAAAATAGATTAAAGAAAATATAGAATAGATAGATGGGAGATAGAAGAGAAAGAAACTCAATATAAATATCTCTCATAAGTTCACTAATTATGTTTTATGTTGGCGGGTCTCTTTGTATGTGTTGTCCGG